TTTTGTACAAGATCCCCTCCTATCTGATAGAAAAGGGTCCCATGATCCCGAGCCGGTCTTATCTTGGCTCGCAAACCCTAAGTTTGTCTATGAAGAGCTAATCTAATTGTATTAGTTTCTATAATGGATTTCTTATGTGGAATACTAATGGATAGGGCCTCGTTGCTAAGTGCTACAAGATCTAATGCACTGGAACTCGTGGTTATGGACCCGAATCCTTTAGTATGGAACATTGTCTTTTCCAAGTAAAAACCCCTAGTATATGAAAGAATGAAAAGGTGCTTTCGTTCTTGTGGAATAAGAAGCCCTCGTACCTTAATGAAAGGAAAATAGGAATTTTTCGTTAGGTATTTGACCAAATAGGATCGTCCAGTTCCTATAGAACCTATCACTAAAATACCCGATAGGGCTAAGCGGAACGAAAAGGGTTTTCCATGAGATGGGAAATGAAAACGATTAGCCCCACACGAGGTTTGCGAATAAGTGATTGTCTGATAATGAGCAAGGAATATACGTCTTTCTGCTAAAGAGGATCTATTAAACTCATAATTCATTAGATCCTTGTTAGCAATGTCAAGTAGGTATCATAAGTAAATGGATCCCGGTTGTTCAATCCTTTGATAACCAAGGTCCTTCTTTGCTAAAGAGAAATGATCACTATGAGTCAGACTCAATAGAATTGGATCCATTCCAAATAGCGAGAATTAGGATTCTTGATCCCTCTCAATCTCTCTTTCAATTCGAGGATCCAGAGAGGTGTTTTCATAGTCATCTCCGAATATTTGCCATCTCCAAATATTTTGATTTCATTTTTCTATGATATGTCTTTCTATATGAAAATTGGTTATTTACGATGTACGATGATCCCTGTTAAGCATCCATGGCTGAATGGTTAAAGCGCCCAACTCATAATTGGTAAATTTGCGGGTTCAATTCCTGCTGGATGCACGCGAACGGGAACGTTCCATAAGTCTATTGGAACTGGCTCTCTATCCATGGAATCTCATCCATCATCCATACATAACGAATTGGTATGGTATATTCATACCATAACATAAGAACAATAAGAACTCGAATTCTTATCGATACTGGAACTCAGAGGATAGGAGGGAAAGTCGATTTATGGATGGAATCAAATACGCAGTATTTACAGAAAAGAGTCTTCGTTTATTGGGAAAGAATCAATATACTTTTAATGTCGAATCGGGATTCACTAAGACAGAAATAAAGCATTGGGTCGAGCTCTTCTTTGGTGTTAAGGTAGTAGCTGTGAATAGCCATCGACTACCCGGAAAGGGTAGAAGAATGGGACCTATTCTGAGACATACAATGCATTACAGACGTATGATCATTACCCTTCAACCGGGTTATTCTATTCCACTTCTAGATAGAGAAAAGAACTAAAGGAGAATACTTAATAATACGGCGAAACATTTATACAAAACACCTATCCTGAGCACACGCAAGGGAACCGTAGACAGGCAAGTGAAATCCAATCCACGAAATAAATTGATCCATGGACGGCACCGTTGTGGTAAAGGTCGTAATGCCAGAGGAATCATTACCGCAAGGCATAGAGGGGGAGGTCATAAGCGCCTATACCGTAAAATCGATTTTCGACGGAATCAAAAAGACATATCTGGTAGAATCGTAACCATAGAATACGACCCTAATCGAAATGCATACATTTGTCTCATACACTATGGGGATGGTGAGAAGAGATATATTTTACATCCCAGAGGGGCTATAATTGGAGATACTATTGTTTCTGGTACAAAAGTTCCTATATCAATGGGAAATGCCCTACCTTTGAGTGCGGTTTGAACTATTGATTTACGTAATTGGAAGTAACCAATTAGGTTTACGACGAAACCTAGAAATCGATCACTGATCCAATTTGACTACCTCTACGGGATAGACCTCAACAGAAAACTGTTGAGTAACGGCAGCAAGTGATTGAGTTCAGTAGTTCCTCATAGAAAATTATTGACTCTAGAGATATGGTAATATGGAGAAGACAAAATTGTTTGAAGCACGCACAGAACCGGAAGCGCCCCTTGTTTCAAAGAGAGGAGGACGGGTTATTCACATTTAATTTGATGGTCAGAGGCGAATTGAAAGCTAAGCAGTGGTAATTAAGACCCCCGGGTGAAAATAGGGATGTCTCCTACGTTACCCATAATATGTGGAAGTATCGACGTAATTTCATAGAGTCATTCGATCTGAATGCTACATGAAGAACATAAGCCAGATGACGGAACGCGGAGACCTAGGATGTAGAAGATCATAACATGAGCGATTCGGCAGATTTGGATTCCTTTTCCATATATCCACTCATGTGGTACTTCATCATACGATTCATATAAGATCCATCTGTCTAGAGATCGTCATATACATCTAGAAAGCCGTATGCTTTGGAAGAAGCTTGTACAGTTTGGGAAGGGGTTTTTTGAGAAAAAAGAAGAATCTACTTCAACCGATATGCCCTTAGGCACGGCCATACATAACATAGAAATCACACGTGGAAGGGGTGGGCAATTAGCTAGAGCGGCGGGTGCTGTAGCGAAACTGATTGCAAAAGAGGGTAAATTGGCCACTTTAAGATTACCATCTGGGGAGGTCCGTTTGGTATCCCAAAACTGCTTAGCAACAGTCGGACAAGTGGGTAATGTTGGGGTAAACCAAAAAAGTTTGGGTAGAGCCGGATCTAAGTGTTGGCTAGGTAAACGCCCCGTAGTAAGAGGGGTAGTTATGAACCCCGTGGACCACCCCCATGGGGGCGGTGAAGGGAAAGCCCCTATTGGTAGAAAAAAACCCACAACCCCTTGGGGTTATCCAGCGCTTGGAAGAAGAACTAGGAAAAGGAAAAAATATAGTGATAGTTTTATTCTTCGTCGTCGTAAGTAAATACGTAACTAGGAATATGGAAAATTGCATTGCAATAATGCGATGGGCGAACGACGGGAATTGAACCCGCGCATGGTGGATTCACAATCCACTGCCTTGATCCACTTGGCTACATCCGCCCCTTATCCAGCTAAGGGATTTTCTATTTTTTCCACTCATCATTATTCTATTTATTCTGACCTCCATACTTCGATCGAGATAGTGGACATAGGATGCCACTCTTTAAAATAAAAAAAAAGGAGTAATCAGCTGTGACACGAAAAAAAACGAATCCTTTTGTAGCTCGTCATTTATTGACAAAAATAGAAAAGGTCAATATGAAGGAGGAGAAAGAAACAATAGTAACGTGGTCCCGGGCATCTAGCATTCTACCCGCAATGGTTGGCCATACAATCGCGATTCATAATGGAAAGGAACATATACCTATTTACATAACAAATCCTATGGTAGGTCGCAAATTGGGGGAATTCGTGCCTACTCGCCATTTCACGAGTTATGAAAGTGCAAGAAAGGATACTAAATCTCGTCGTTAACTGAATTCAGAATAGAAAGATTCAGAATAAACAAAATTTATAGGATTCAAATTAAGTAAAGGTAGGCGGGGAATAACCTTATTTATGACAAGTTTCAAATTGGTAAAGTATACCCCTAGGATAAAGAAGAAGAAAAATGGGCTACGGAAACTCGCAAGAAAAGTTCCAACCGATCGTCTACTTAAGTTCGAACGAGTTTTCAAAGCACAAAAACGCATACATATGTCTGTTTTCAAAGCACAAAGAGTTCTTGATGAGATTCGATGGCGTTACTATGAGGAAACCGTTATGATACTGAACCTCATGTCTTATCGAGCATCTTATCCCATCTTAAAGTTGGTTTATTCGGCAGCAGCAAATGCTACTCATTATAGAGATTTCGACAAAGCGAATTTATTCATAACAAAAGCCGAAGTCAATAGGAGTACTATTATGAAAAAATTCAGACCTCGGGCTCGAGGACGTGGTTATCCTATAAAAAAAACCATGTGTCATATAACAATTGTACTAAATATAGTAAAGAAATCTAAATAAACTTTAGATCAACCTAAGATTTCGATTCCCAGTAAAAAAAAAAAAAAATAGAATAGAAAAATATGGGACAAAAAATAAATCCACTCGGTTTCAGACTTGGTACAACCCAAAATCACCATTCTTTTTGGTTCGCACAACCAAAAAATTATTCTGAAGGTCTACAAGAAGATAAAAAAATACGGAATTGTATCAAGAACTATATACAAAAGAATAGGAAAAAAAGCTCGAATAGAAAAATAGAATCAGACTCAAGTTCCGAAGTAATTACACATATAGAAATTCAAAAAGAAATCGATACAATTCACGTTATAATCCATATTGGATTCCCAAATTTATTAAAGAAAAAAGGAGCAATCGAAGAATTAGAGAAAGATATCCAAAAGGAAGTGAATTCTGTAAACCAGAGACTTAATATTGCTATCGAAAAAGTTAAAGAACCTTATAGAGAACCTAACATTCTTGCAGAATATATAGCTTTCCAATTAAAAAATAGAGTTTCATTCCGAAAGGCAATGAAAAAAGCCATTGAATTAACTAAAAAAGCGGATATAAAGGGAGTAAAAATAAAAATTGCAGGTCGTCTAGGAGGGAAAGAAATTGCACGTGCTGAATGCATCAAAAAGGGTAGACTTCCCCTCCAAACAATTCGCGCTAAAATTGATTATTGCTGCTATCCAATTCGAACTATCTATGGAGTATTAGGTGTAAAAATTTGGATATTTATAGAAGAAGAATAACTAACCCTGTCTTCTCATTATAGAATAAAAAAGCCAAGAGCCTTATTTTTCCAAAAATCCCTGAAAAAAGAAGAAATTATACCTCTTTCTATAAGATTTAATGAAAATTGATAAATCTTTTAATATAATTGCTATGCTTAGTGTGTGACTCGTTAGTTTTTCTTTAGGGGCAAAAATGGAAATTCAAAAAAAAGATTGACCGAAGCCTACTAAAAAAAGAAAAAACTTAGTAATTAAATATAGAAAATTAACCAACCTATTGCTTCGTATTGTCGAGATCCTAACTAAGAAACAGTCACTATGTGAATAAATACATCTATCATAAATGAATGGATCTATCATATAGTTGTAGCAACTGCATTTTTTCTCTAAAAAAGAAACTCGATTCTAGGTTGTAAAACTAAACTAAAGGGATGTGGATAAAAGGAGGGATGATAGATAGAAGGAAGAAGAATAAGAAAGATATAAGATTCCAATGTGTATGGTCTATGAATTACATCATAAAAGGCAATGTGATAAAGCATCAATATAATAAAAAATAATAAAATAATAAAAAAAGAGAGAATTTGAAATCGTAATTTGGAAACAATAAATAAAAATTTAAAGCAATAATAAAGAGCAGCCCGGGTTAATAAAACTGAGAGAATTAACTCGGAAAGTTTGGAAGCTCCATTGCAGGATTCAAACCTAACCATTAAAGGAGAAGCTGTGGGAACGACAAAACCTATGACTGCATAGGATTGATTTTATTGAAAAGAATCCTAATACTTCATTGGGTGGGATGGCGGAACAAACCAAAAAAATTGCTTTATTTGTTAATTTATAACCTTAACTTAACAAATAAGACAAGAAAGAGTAAATATTCGCCCGCGAAATCTTTATTGGATTTGAATACTTTACTATGATTCAATAAGGGTAAAAATAAGGATATTCCTTTTTTAAAAGAAAGATTACATTATCTACAAATACAAATATAGAATTTGGATATATTCTAGATCTTCTTTCTTGACTATATATTTAAGAAATTCAAAATAAAAAAACACAATTCTATTATATATTGATGTGGATCTATCCGTAATATTTTTGAATATTATGGAATTAGAGAGATTTGCACGCTTTCTCATTTCATTCGCGAGGAGCTGGATGAGAAGAAACTCTCATGTCCAGTTTTGTAGTAGAGATGGAACTAAGAAAGAACCATCGACTATAACCCCAAAAGAACTAGATTTCGTAAACAACATAGAGGAAGAATGAAGGGAAAATCCTGCCGAGGCAATCGTATTTGTTTTGGTAGATATGCTCTTCAAGTACTTGAACCCGCTTGGATCACAGCGAGACAGATAGAAGCAGGACGAAGAGCAATGACACGATATGCACGTCGTGGTGGAAAACTATGGGTACGTATATTTCCCGACAAACCAGTTACAATAAGACCCACAGAAACACGTATGGGCTCGGGAAAAGGATCCCCCGAATATTGGGTAGCCGTTGTTAAACCGGGCCAAATACTTTATGAAATGAGTGGAGTATCTGAAACTGTAGCTAGAGCAGCTATCTCCATAGCTGCCAGTAAAATGCCCATACGAAGTCAATTTATTAAATTAGAGATATAGAACCCCCAAAACAAAAGGAGTATTGAAGATAAAAAACCCCAGGTTTTTCCTTCTGGAAAGACAATATTTCTTTCATCCCTTTACAGTGAATGAAATAACAAATTGAAATCCAAATAATATGATTCAACCCCAGACCCTTTTAAATGTAGCGGATAACAGTGGAGCTCGAAAATTAATGTGTATTCGAGTCATAGGCGCTGCTGGTAATCAGCGATATGCTCGTATTGGTGATGTTATTGTTGCTGTAATCAAAGACGCAGTGCCCCAAATGCCTCTAGAAAGATCCGAAGTAATTCGAGCTGTAATTGTACGTACATGTAAAGAATTCAAATGTGAAGACGGTATAATAATACGCTATGATGACAATGCAGCAGTTATCATTGATCAAAAAGGAAATCCAAAAGGAACTCGAGTTTTTGGGGCGATTGCCGAGGAATTGAGAGAATTGAATTTTACTAAAATAGTTTCATTAGCTCCTGAAGTATTATAAATACTAGTAGACGAGATATAGATCAAAGAAAAAATTAGTAGATTGTGTTTTACGTATATGCTTTAAAATCCATAATTAAAAGAAAGGGGAAAACATGTTGATTATCTAAAAATTAGGAGGAATCTCTAATTAGAGTCTTATGGGCAAGGACACTATTGCTGATTTACTAACCTCTATAAGAAACGCAGACATGAGTAAAAAAGGAACTGTTCGAGTAATATCTACAAATATTACCGAAAACATTGTTAAAATACTTCTACGAGAGGGTTTTATTGAAAGTGTGCGGAAACATGAAGAAAGTAACAGATATTTCTTGGTTTCAACTTTGCGACATCAAAAGAAAAAAACTAGAAAGGGAATATATAGAACTAGAACCTTTTTAAAGCGTATCAGCCGACCTGGCTTACGAATTTATGCTAACTATCAAGGAATTCCTAAAGTTTTGGGCGGAATGGGAATTGCTATTCTTTCTACTTCTCAAGGTATAATGACAGATCGAGAAGCTCGACTAAACAGAATTGGGGGAGAAGTCTTATGTTATATATGGTAATGGCCCCGCCTATAGTACCCGAATTCTATTTCGAACTTCCTATTTTGAAAATAAAAAAAGAAAAATAGGAGAAAAAATATGACAGAAAAAAAAAATAGGAGAGAAAAAAAAAACCCGAGAGAAGCAAAAGTTACTTTCGAAGGTTTAGTTACGGAAGCCCTACCCAACGGAATGTTCCGAGTTCGCTTAGAGAATGACACCATCATCCTGGGCTATATTTCAGGAAAAATCCGGTCCAGTTCTATACGAATACTGATGGGGGATAGGGTCAAAATTGAAGTAAGTCGTTATGATTCAAGCAAGGGACGTATAATTTATAGACTTCCCCATAAGGATTCGAAGCGTACTGAAGACTCGAAGGATACTGAAGATTTGAAGGATACCAAAGATTCAAAGGATTAAGTTTTTATAGGATAATAAATTCCAAATTTCAAAATTTAAGTGAAGAGGCTGCTTATTTTTTTTTTTCCAAAAGAATAAATTCATAGTTTAAGAAAGGAATACCTAAATATGAAAATAAGAGCTTCCGTTCGTAAAATTTGTACAAAATGTCGACTGATTCGTAGGCGTGGGCGAATTAGAGTCATTTGTTCCAATCCGAAGCATAAACAAAGACAGGGGTAATCTTTCGAAAAAGGAGCTTTCCTTTCTAAAAAGTAAAAAAAGTACCCACAGAAATGTCCAAATTCAAAAAAAAAATTAAAGTAAAGGATATATTTAACCCTGAAACGGATATCTTTGTATTTTTTTTCTTTTTGTTATTTCTAACTCATATTTATGAGATAATAAAATATGACAAAAGCTATACCAAAAATAGGATCACGTAAGAAAGTGCGTATTGGTTTGCGTAGGAATGCCCGTTTTAGTTTACGCAAGAGTGCACGTAGAATAACAAAAGGAGTTATTCATGTTCAAGCCAGTTTCAACAATACCATTATAACTGTTACAGACCCACAAGGTCGGGTGGTTTTCTGGTCCTCCGCAGGTACTTGTGGATTCAAAAGCTCAAGAAAAGCATCACCCTATGCCGGTCAAAGAACAGCAGTAGATGCTATTCGTACAGTGGGTTTGCAACGAGCAGAAGTTATGGTAAAAGGGGCTGGTAGCGGAAGAGATGCCGCATTACGAGCCATTGCTAAAAGTGGTGTACGGTTAAGTTGTATACGCGATGTAACACCTATGCCGCATAATGGATGTCGACCTCCTAAAAAAAGACGTCTGTAAAAGAATGAAACTGCTTTCAAGAGAAATAAATGAGTCAATAATCAAATAAATACTAGTCTATTATGGTTCGAGAGGAGGTAACAGGATCCACCCAAACACTACAGTGGAAGTGTGTTGAATCAAGAGTAGATAGTAAACGTCTTTATTATGGTCGTTTCATTCTGTCCCCACTTAGAAAAGGTCAAGCAGATACTGTCGGTATTGCCTTGCGAAGAGCTTTACTTGGAGAAATCGAAGGAACATGTATCACACGCGCAAAATTTGGGAACGTGCCACACGAATATTCTACAATAGTAGGTATTGAAGAATCCGTACAAGAAATTTTACTAAATTTGAAAGAAATTGTATTGAGAAGTAATCTATATGGAATTAGAGACGCATCAATTTGCGTCAAAGGTCCTAGATACATAACCGCTCAAGATATAATCTTACCCCCTTCCGTAGAAATCATTGATACGACACAACCTATAGCTAACTTGAGAGACCCTATTGATTTCTGTATTGAGTTACAGATAAAGAGAGATCGCGGATATCATACGGAACTCAGAAAGAACTCTCAAGATGGAAGTTATCCTATAGATGCTGTATCCATGCCTGTTCGAAATGTGAATTATAGTATTTTTTCTTGTGGGAATGGAAATGAAAAACACGAGATCCTTTTTCTAGAAATATGGACGAATGGAAGTTTAACCCCTAAAGAAGCGCTTTATGAAGCTTCTCGTAATTTGATTGATTTATTTCTTCCTTTTCTACACGCAGAGGAAGAAGGCACTAGTTTCGAAGAAAAAAAAACCAGGTTTACTCCACCCCTTTTAACCTTTCAAAAAAGATTAACTAATCTAAAGAAAAACAAAAAAGGAATTCCATTGAATTGTATTTTTATTGATCAATTAGAATTGCCTTCTAGAACATATAATTGTCTCAAAAGGGCCAATATACATACACTATTGGACCTTTTGAGTAAGACTGAAGAAGATCTTATGAGAATTGACAGCTTTCGTATGGAAGATAGAAAACTTATATGGGCCACTCTAGAGAAGCATCTCCCAATTGATTTACCTAAGAACAAGTTCTCACTTTAAATCCATTAAAATTGTTTTCCTCTTTTTCTTTTTCGAGTTAGAATAAAAAGAAAAAAAAAAACAATTTTGTATTTTTGGCACAATCTATATTTTCGCGAAATGGATCATAATAAAATAGATTTTAGGTATCTAGGGAAGATTCACTTGGAGGTAACTATTTCCTAGATACCCATGCAGGGGACTTCACGGTTGAATGAATCAACCTGAAAAATCCCTAAAAAAGGCCTAAAGTTAAGGATTTATCAATGGGTAATGTTGCTCCAATACCTAACCAAAGAGCTACTGCAGTACCAATTAAAAAAACGGTTGTAGCTACTGGGCGACGAAATG